TCCAATTCGCTTAATCAGAGTAAAGATTGTAAAGGAACTATAGATACTTTTAGTAAAAATTAAGACCCAAATTAAATCACCAATAAAACAAGGAGGGTATTATAATTCAAATCTGCTATCAATCAATTTTATTGTAAAAATAATTTTAAAAGATAACAAATTCTAATTAAACCCAATTTAAAAATAAAATCTACCTTACTTATCAAGGTAAGGAGGGGTAGGAAACCAAAATTATCCGCAAACACTTTTTCTCTTAAGAAAATAAACCTACTTAAATAAGATGCCTGAATAAAGGGCTATCTTGATAGGATAGATTATGTATCAAAAATACTCTTATTATATATTTTAGAATTAAACTAAAACCAAAGAAATCAAAATTCTATGTGCATCTTACACCAATATATAAAAAAGATAAGCTAAACCAAGCTAATAGGTTCATACCCTATATATAGAAGTAATAACCTTCTTCTTTTTAATAATGAATTACTCAAAAACAATATTTCTAGCAATTACTATTATAAGAATTATAATTATCTTAAGTAGAACAAGATGATTAGGAATATGAATGGGTATAGAAATAAATTTAATATCATTTATTCCTTTAATCTCTAAAAGCAAAAATAAAAAGTCCTCCCAAAGAATAATTATCTATTTTATAGTTCAAAGAATAGGAAGCATTATCTTCTTATTTTCAATTTTAATAAATAAATTTATTGTAATTTCCCCCATTATAATAAATTTATTTACAAATGAATTGATGACTATTAGAATATTAATTAAATTGGGAATAGCACCCTTTCATAGATGAATACCAGAGATAATAGCAAATATAAATTGAATAGAAATTTTATTATTAGCTACAATTCAAAAATTAGGTCCTTTATTTGTATTAAATTCAATTTCTATAAGAACATGAGTAATAAGAGCATCAGCAGTACTTTCAGCAATTATTGGATCAATTGGAGGTATTATATTTACTTCATTACGTAAAATTTTGGCTTACTCTTCAATTAGACATATAAGATGAATAATTATAATAGTTAATATTCAAAAACAATGATATTTATACTTAATAATTTATTCTTTATTAATGCTATCTATTTGCTCTTGATTCTACAAAAATAACTGCTACTTTATAAATCAAATAATAAAAAATTCTTCCTTAACTGAAAAATTAGTAATTTCAACTTTATTTCTAAGTTTAGGTGGTATACCTCCACTTTTAGGATTTCTACCAAAATGAATTGCTATTCAAACAATAATAACAAATACAGCTATTATAATCATAATAATTATAATTATAACATCAATATTAACCTTATTTTATTATATACGAATAATTAGATTATCAATACTTCTATTCACTACAACAAATAAATGAACCTCTATAAGTAAAAATAACTTAACGCTATTTATAGTAATTATTGTTAATTTAATAATGCCGATATTTCTAATTACAAACTTTATTTAAAAGCTTTAAGTTAAACAAACTATTAACCTTCAAAGTTAAAATTATAATTATTATAAGCTTTAAGCCCTAGTATAAATACTACTTCAGATTTGCAATCTAATATCATAAATTGACTATAGAGCTTAATTAATAAGAGGTAATTAACCATATATAAATTTACAATTTATAGCCTAAACTTCAGCCATCTTATCAATTGAATAAATGATTATTTTCTACTAATCACAAGGACATTGGTACCCTATATTTCATGTTCGGTATATGAGCTGGAATAGTAGGATCTTCTATAAGATGAATTATTCGAATTGAATTAGGACAACCAGGAATATTCATTGGAAATGACCAAATTTATAATGTAATTGTAACTGCACATGCCTTTATTATAATTTTCTTTATAGTTATACCAATTATAATTGGTGGATTTGGTAATTGACTAGTACCATTAATAATTGGAGCACCAGATATAGCATTCCCACGAATGAATAATATGAGATTTTGACTTCTTCCCCCTTCATTAACTCTATTATTATCAAGAAGTATCACTGAAAGAGGTGCTGGTACAGGATGAACAGTATATCCTCCACTTTCAAACAGAATTTTTCATAGAGGAGCACCAGTAGATATAACAATTTTCTCATTACACTTAGCAGGAATTTCTTCAATTTTAGGAGCCATCAATTTTATTTCAACTATTATTAATATACGACCAGTAGGAATAACATTAGAAAAAATCCCCTTATTTGTATGATCTGTAGGAATTACAGCCTTATTACTTCTTTTATCTTTACCAGTTCTAGCCGGAGCAATTACAATATTATTAACAGACCGTAATTTTAATACCTCTTTTTTCGATCCAACCGGAGGGGGAGACCCTATTTTATACCAACACTTATTTTGATTTTTCGGGCACCCAGAAGTTTATATTTTAATTTTACCAGGATTTGGTTTAATTTCACACATCATTAGACAGGAAAGAGGTAAAAACGAAGCATTCGGTGCATTAGGAATAATTTATGCAATAATAGCAATTGGTATTCTAGGATTTATTGTATGAGCTCATCATATATTTACTGTAGGAATAGATGTAGATACACGAGCATATTTCACATCAGCAACTATAATTATTGCAGTACCTACCGGAATTAAAATTTTTAGATGACTAGCAACCCTACATGGAATAAAATTCACCTACTCCCCTAGATTAATATGAGCCTTAGGGTTTGTATTCTTATTCACAATTGGAGGACTGACTGGAGTAATCCTAGCTAATTCATCAATTGACATTGTACTTCATGACACTTATTATGTAGTAGCTCATTTCCATTATGTTCTATCTATAGGAGCAGTATTTGCTATTATAGGAAGATTTATTCAATGATATCCCTTAATGACAGGGTTAACTATAAAGCCAAAATGACTTAAAATTCAATTTTTAACTATGTTCTTAGGTGTAAATATTACATTTTTTCCACAACATTTCTTAGGGTTAGCAGGTATACCTCGACGATATTCAGATTATCCTGATCAATATGCAACTTGAAACATTATTTCATCAATCGGATCAACTATATCTATAATTAGAATTTTAATATTTATTATAATTATTTGAGAAAGAATAATAGCAAAACGAACAATTATATTTAATAGAAGAACAACTTCTAGAATTGAATGAATACAAAAAACTCCTCCAGCTGAACATTCATATAGAGAATTACCTATATTAACTGAATTCTAATATGGCAGATTAGTGCAATGAATTTAAGCTTCATATATAAAGATTCAATCTTTTATTAGAAATATCAACATGAATAAATATTAATTTACAGGACGCAAATTCATCAACAATAGAACAGTTAACAATATTTCATGATCACACTTTAATAATTTTAACAATAATTACATCAATTGTAACATTTATTATATTATCTATAACAACAAACACTTTTATTAATCGATTTCTATTAGAAGGACAAACAATTGAATTCATTTGAACAACTATCCCAGCAATCACCTTAATTTTTATCGCTTTACCTTCGCTTCACCTATTATACTTAATTGATGAAATAAACAACCCAGAATTAACACTAAAAATTATTGGACACCAGTGATACTGAAGATATGAGTATTCAGATTTTAAAAACATTGAATTTGATTCATATATAAAACCAACAAATGAATTAAATAATAATGAATTTCGATTATTAGAAGTAGATAATCGAGTAGTCTTACCATTAAACAAGCAAATCCGAATTCTAGTAACAGCAGCAGATGTATTACACTCATGAGCAATACCTTCATTAGGTGTTAAAATTGATGCAACACCTGGACGACTAAATCAAGGAGCAATTAAAATCAATCGACCGGGAATTATATTTGGACAATGTTCAGAAATTTGTGGAGCAAATCACAGATTTATACCTATTGTAGTAGAAAGAGTTCCAATTAAAAACTTCCTAAAATGAATTAATAAGTCATTAAGTAGCTAAAAGGTTCAAAGCATTGGTCTCTTAAACCAAATAATAGTAATTAACACTTACTCTTAATGAAGAAAGTTAGTTTAGTTAAAAACATTAATTTGTCAAATTAAAAACATTTATAATACTTTCTTATTCCTCAAATATCACCTATATGATGAGAAACCCTATTTTTATTATTTAACTTAATTTTGTTGCTAATCAATATTTTAATATTTTGAATTATAGAAACAAAAACCTTGTCTATTAAAATTAAAACTAGTAAAAAGGAAAGCTCTTGAAAATGATAACAAATTTATTTTCAACCTTTGATCCTGCTTCATCTATATTAACATCAATTAATTGAATTAGATCAATGTGATGTTTAATTATATTACCTTTACCATTTTGAGTCTCTCCTAATCGATCATCTGTAATTTTAAATAAAATTATTAATACTCTTTATATAGAATTTAAGACCTTAATAGGAAAAAACTCTATAGGAATAAAAATAATAATAATTTCATTATTTATCTTTATTATATTGAACAATTTAATAGGGTTAATCCCATATGTATTTACTAGAACTAGACACCTTAGATGTTCACTAGCCTTAGCATTACCTATATGACTATCAATTATTTTATTCGGGTGAATTAATAAAACTAATCATATATTTAGTCATATAATTCCAACAGGAACTCCTGCAATACTTATACCATTTATAGTAATTATTGAAACAATTAGAAACTTAATTCGACCAGGATCATTAGCTGTACGATTAACAGCAAATATAATTGCAGGACACTTATTAATAAGATTATTGGGCCAAAACTTCTCTTTATCTTGAATATTACCATTAACAATATTAATACAAATAATACTAATAATATTTGAGATAGCTGTAGCTTTAATTCAAGCTTACGTATTTTCAATTTTAAGAACTTTATACTCTAGAGAAGTAATTTAATGAAAATAATTAATAATCACCCATATCATTTAGTAGACAATAGACCTTGACCATTAACTGGATCAATTGGAGCAATAACAACAACTACAGGTATAGTTATATGGATACATAAAAATGAGTCATATTTAATAATTATTGGAATTATTATTAATTTACTAACTATATATCAATGATGACGAGATATTGTTCGAGAAGGGACATTTCAAGGTAAACACACTTTAAAGGTAGTTGAAGGTCTAAAATTAGGTATAATTCTGTTTATTATTTCAGAAGTATTCTTTTTTATTTCATTTTTCTGAAGATTCTTCCACAGAAGTTTAGCTCCCACAGTAGAAATTGGAATAATATGACCTCCAAAGGGAATTAAAACATTTAATCCTATAGGCGTACCTTTATTAAATACCATAATCTTATTAACCTCAGGGATATCAATTACCTGAGCACACCATAGAATTATAGGGGCAAACCACAGACAAACAACAAAGGGCCTAACAGTTACTGTTATATTGGGAATTGTGTTTACAATTCTTCAAGCTTATGAATATAAGGAAGCACAATTCTGTATTAGAGACTCTGTATATGGATCAACATTCTTTATGGCAACTGGATTTCACGGATTACACGTAATTATTGGAACAACATTTTTACTAATTTGCTTAATTCGACATTTAAATTACCATTTTTCAAAAACACACCACTTTGGTTTTGAAGCTGCAACCTGATACTGACATTTTGTAGATGTGGTATGAATTTTCCTATATATTACTATTTACTGATGAGGTAGTTACTTTTTTATTATAAATATTATATTTGACTTCCAATCAAAAGATCTTGATTATTCAAGAAAAAGTAATAATAAAAGTATTAATTGCAAGAATTACAGCAACCATTGTATCCATGGGAATTATAATTATATGTACAATTATTTCAAAAACAATAACAATAGATCGAGAAAAAATAACACCATTTGAATGTGGATTTGATCCTAAATCATCAGCACGAATTCCATTTTCAATTCAATTCTTCCTAATTGCAGTACTATTTTTAATTTTTGATGTAGAAATTGCAATTATAATCCCAATAATAATCACTATAAAAACCAGAAACATTATAACATGAGCATTAACCACATTTGTATTTGTAACTACTTTAATTTTAGGATTATATTATGAATGAAAAACTAACATACTTGAATGATCAAAATAAGGGAATATAGTTAACAATAACATTTAATTTGCAATTAAAAGGTACTTTTTAGTTATTCTCAAAAGTAATGAAGTAAAAAAATTACATTTAGTTTCGACCTAAAAGTTAGAGATAAATCTCCTTACTTAGCTTAATTGAAGCCAAATTAGAGGCTTTCCAATGTTAATGGAATCATTGATTATAATAATCCAATTAAGGGGGAAAGTAGATAACTAAAAGAAGCTGCTAACTATCTTTTAAAGTGGTTAAACTCCATTTATCCCCTACTTATATAGTTTAAATAAAAACCTCTCATTTTCAATGAGAAAATAGAAATTTCTTATAAGTTCATCAAGAGGTAATTAACCATATTAATATCTTCAATATTACGCTTTAAATTTAAGCTATCTTAATTAAATTAAAACTAAAAGAAAAATAAATATTAAGAACAAAATTATCATAATTTTAATGTTATTATTTTGAAAAAATAAATTAAGTTTACTAAAAAAAATTAACATTATACATCTCAATTTAGAAATTAAAAATTCACCCCAACCAAACTCAATAACGTACAAATAATTTAAAGATAAATTTAACCCAAAAGAGGAAATTAAATAAGTTCTGAAAAAGGGTATAAATCATATATAACCAAAGAATAAATTTATAAACATAAATTTATAAAAGTAAAAAATAGAATGAAAATATACCTTAGAAAATTCCAATCCAAGGATATATCCTATAAAAATGAAAATTAAAGAAAGCAACTTACATAAAAAAGGTAAAACAAATAAATCGGGGTATGGAAAAATTAATCAACATAAAATTCTACCCTTAAAAATTCTTATTAAACATAAAAAAATTATAGATGAAGACATCACTAAATCCTCACTATAAAACCCCCCTCTCAAAAGATTAACATTATTAAATAAAACATAATAAACCAATCGAATTCTATAAAACACTGTTAAACCTACAGACACATAAAAAATAACAAAAATAAAAAAATTATAGCTTCTTATTATTATCAACTCCAAAATTATATCCTTTCTATAAAATCCTGATAAAAATGGAATTCCGCATAAAGAAAAATTAGAAATTCCAAAACAAGAAACAGTAAAAGGAAGTAAATTTACAAGTCCCCCTATATACCGAATATCCTGAGTATCATTTACACAATGAATAATTAAACCAGCACACAAAAATAATAAGGCCTTAAAAAAAGCATGAGTAAGTAAATGAAAAAATGCAACCACAGGATAACCAATAAATAAAATTCTCATTATTAAACCTAATTGACTTAAAGTAGATAAAGCAATAATCTTTTTAATATCATACTCAAATCTAGCACCCAAACTTGACATAAACATAGTCAAAACAGAAATTAAAAGGAAAAAAGAAGTGTCAAAATAATTAAATAAGTTTCTAAATCGAATTAATAAATATACACCAGCAGTAACCAAGGTAGATGAATGAACCAAAGCTGATACAGGAGTAGGGGCTGCCATAGCTGCAGGTAATCAAGAAGAAAAAGGAATTTGAGCTCTCTTAGTAAAAGAGGCTAAAACAACTAAAATCATCAAGAAATAACTATAATCATAACAATAATAATTATAATATATAAAATATCAACTACCAGAGTTAAATAAAACCCCGATACCTAAAAGAATTGAAACATCTCCCAAACGATTTATTAAAATTGTTAGCATACCAGCATTAAAAGAATTAAAATTTTGATAGTAAATAACCAAACAATAAGAGACTAAACCTAATCCATCTCAACCTAATAAAATTCTTACTAAATTAGGTCTAATAATTATAAACATCATAGAAATAACAAATAAAAATACAAGAAACAAAAATCGAATATTAAATAAATCTTCCTTTATGTAACTATCTCTGTATAAAATAACCATGGAAGAAATAAAAAAAACTCTACCAATAAACAACAAGGATATTCAATCAAATAATAAAGTTATAACAACAGAACAAGAATTAATGGAAAAAATTTCCCAATCCAATATATATCTTACATCAAAAGAAAGAAAATATAAGCCCAAGAAATAAATAACTAAACCAGAAATGAACAAATAAAAAGAACACAATTTATATAAATTAAAAAAAATAACCTAGAGATTTACAATCACCCATAACACCACAAATTATTATTCTAATTAAACTATCTAAGTAAGAATTAATCAACAGAATTCCTTATTCCTAGGGAAAAAAAAAGGAAAAGGAATTTATAGAATTAATATATCAAACTTTATGAAAAGTAAATTTAATGGAACCCAATGAAGAATTAAAATATAATACTCCCGAATATTTCTGTAAAATTCAAACTTTATTCCTCTATATAATACTCCATGTTGAGTAATAGAATATAGATAAATTCTGTAAGCACAACTAAGAAAAGAAGATAGGCCTAAAAATAAGATAGTTATATTTCTTCATCTCATTAAACTTATAATTAATATAACTTCACCTACTAAATTTAAAGAAGGGGGTCTAGACATATTATTTGCAACAAGAAGAAATCAAAATAAAGATATAGAAGGTATAAAAGATAGAAACCCCTTATTAATTAAAATTCTACGACTATGAGTTCGTTCATATATTATATTAGCTAATCTAAATAACCCAGATGAACATAATCCATGACCTAATATTATAATAAAGGAACCTCAAAACCCATAAGTATTACAAGTTATAATACCCCCAATAACTAATCCTATATGAGATACAGAAGAATATGCAATTATAGATTTCATATCTACCTGACATAAACATAATAAACCGATAACAAAAGAGCCCATTATTCTAACTCCAATTCAAATAAAATTATATTTTAAATAAATATACATAAATGTATAAACACGATATAACCCATAACCCCCTAATTTCAATAAAACACCAGCTAAAATTATAGAACCAGAAACAGGAGCCTCAACATGAGCCTTAGGTAACCAAAAATGAACAAAAAATATAGGCATCTTAAATAAGAAAGCTAAAATTAAAGACAAATATATGTAAATATTAAAGTTTAAATCAATTAAAAAATAAAAGGTAGTTAAATTAATTCTTCTAATATAAAAAATACAAATCAATAATGGAAAAGAACCAAATAAAGTATAAAAAATTAAATATATCCCAGCTGATAAACGCTCAGGCTGGTAACCTCAACCAAAAATTAAAAATAAAATAGGAATTATTCTAGATTCAAATCAAACATAAAACATAAATAAATTTATACAAGAGAAACACAAAAATAAAAAAATAAACATCAATCAAGAAACAAATAAAAATTCACAACATCTTATGTAATTAATTTTAATTTTATATCTAGATATAATTATTAAAAATACAATTCATAAAGTTAAAAAAATTATTCAATAAGAAATTAAATCTACCCCATATCTATAGCTTAAACTACAATAAAAGTAATTATAATTTACAAATAAAATTATAAGAGAATAGAAGATAAAAGAAGCTAAAAAAATTCATCAATCAAATAATAATAGGATCATAAACAAATATATTAATAATAATTTTATCATGAAAGAATGGATAAACTAGACAATTGATCATTACCATGACTACGAATCATATTAACTAAAACAGCTAACCCTAAAGAACCTTCACAAACAGAAAAAACTAAAAAGATTAAAATATAATACAATTCAACTTTAAACAAAATTAAAAAATTAAAGAATAATAAAAATAATACCAAAACTAAATATTCCAATCTAAAAAAAGTAATTAATAAATGGGTTCGAGAAGAACAAAAAACATAAATCCCTCTAATAAATATAAAAAAAATTAATAATGTCAAAAGTTTTAATAGTTTAAATTAAAAACAATGATTTTGTAAATCATAAATAGGATCAACCTTTAAAACTTCAGTGAAAAGTAATTAACTTATCTTTAATCTCCAAAATTAATATTTTAACATAAACTACACACTGTTTATTATCATTATTATTTCAATTACCATAACATTATCAATTGTATTTATAATACTTAAACACCCCCTATCGATAATTATTCTAATTATTATTCAAACAATCTTAATTAGAATCCTTACAGGAATCACAATTAAATCATTTTGATTTTCATATATTATCATAATAATTATAATAAGAGGTATACTAGTTTTATTTATTTATATAGCAAGAATTGCATCCAATGAAAAATTCAAATTCTCAATAAAAATATTAAGATTAGTAATTATAATACCTGTATTATACCTTTATATTAGTCAAGAAGAATCTGAAATCATTAATATAAGTGATTTAAAAATAATGCTTCACAATTTATTTAATATACCAACAATACTATTAACTCTAATAATTACCTTTTATTTACTATTTACTATAATCACAATCTCTAAGATTGTAAATATCCATGAAGGTCCTTTACGAATTAAAAAGTAATGAATAAACCAATACGAAAAACACACCCAATTATTAGAATTGTTAATTCTTCCTTAATTGACCTGCCATCCCCATCTAATATTTCACTATGATGAAATTTTGGATCCTTATTAGGAATATGTCTAATAATTCAAATTATTTCTGGTTTATTTTTAGCAATACATTATACTGCTAATATTGAAATAGCATTTAATAGAATTATTCACATTATACGAGATGTAAACAATGGTTGAATTTTACGAAATACACACGCTAATGGTGCCTCCTTATTTTTCATTTGTATTTATATTCACGTAGGACGAGGGATATATTATGGATCTTACAAATTAGTAGAAACATGAACTATTGGGACAATTATATTATTAACAACTATAGCTACAGCATTTTTAGGATATGTATTACCATGAGGACAAATATCCTTATGGGGAGCAACAGTTATTACTAATTTATTATCAGCTATTCCATACTTTGGAGTAGATGTAGTTAAATGATTATGAGGAGGATTTTCAGTAGATAATGCTACATTAACCCGATTTTTCACACTACATTTTTTAATACCATTTGTAATTGCAGCAATAACTATAATTCATTTATTATTTTTACACCAAACAGGAAGAAATAATCCACTAGGAGTTAATTCTAATTATGATAAAGTACCCTTCCACCCTTACTTCTCAATCAAGGATATTATAGGAATAATAATTACTATATTATTATTTTCAATACTAATTATAATAGAACCACGGATCCTAGGAGATCCAGAAAACTTCATCCCAGCTAACCCATTAGTAACTCCTGTACATATTCAACCAGAATGATATTTTCTATTTGCTTACGCAATTCTACGATCAATTCCTAATAAATTAGGAGGAGTATTAGCTATAATAGCATCTATTATTATTATTTTAATTTTACCAATTACTAATAAAAGAAAGTTCCAGGGAACAACATTTTACCCTATAAATAAAATTTTATTTTGATTATTTATTAATAATATAATTATACTAACATGAATTGGGGCACGACCTGCAGAAGAGCCATTTATTATAACAGGACAAATCTTAACAATTACATATTTTCTATATTTTATTGTAAACCCAATAATATTAAAGACTTGAGACAAAATTAATTAGTTAATTAAACTTTAGATAAGTATATACCTTGAAAGTATAAAACAATGGTTAAATTCCATTATTAACTTAACCTAAATTAATGAAATGTACCCCTACTACAATTCTTAAGAACATGGAAAAAAATAAAAAATAATTCAAGGATATAGGAAGAAATCCCTTTCAAGTTAAATACATTAACTTATCATAACGAAACCGTGGTAATGTCCCACGAACTCAAATAAACCAAAAAATAACAATTATCAACTTAAAGAAAAACGTAATGGAAATAAAATTACAACCTAAAAACATAATAACAGTTAACAAACTTATAAAAATGATATTTATATATTCAGATAAAAAAATAAAAGAAAACCCAGCACCTCTATATTCAACATTAAATCCTCTAACTAATTCTCTCTCCCCTTCGGCGAAATCAAAAGGAGAACGATTTGTTTCAGCCAAACAAGAAGACAATCAACAAAAAAATAAAGGAAAGGAGAAAAACACAAATCAAATAGAATATTTATAAAAGTCAACAAAATTATATCTAAAAATAAAAATAAAAAAACATATTATAATTAAAGCTATTCTAACTTCATAAGAAATAGTCTGAGCCACAGCACGTAAACACCCTAATATAGCATATTTAGAATTAGAAGATCAACCAGACAAAATAACACCATAAACCCCTAAACCAGTACAAACTAAAAAAAATAAAAACCCAAAGTTAAAATTAAAAACATTACAGAAATATGGAAAAAGAACCCATAAAGTAAAGGATAGACTAAGCATAAAAACAGGAGATATATAATAAATCAAGAAATTAGATATATTAGGATAACACTGTTCTTTAAAAAATAATTTTAATCCATCAGAAAAAGGCTGTAAAATACCAAAATAACCTACTTTATTTGGACCTTTACGGAGCTGAATATAACCAAGAACTTTACGCTCAAGAAGTGTAACAAAAGCAACAGAAATTAAAACTATAATTATCATAAAAATATAAATTAAAATATAAATTACTATTTATAGTATAAACTATATTAATAAATTCTAAATTTATTGCACTAATCTGCCAAAATAGCTAATAATAATCAAATGAATAATAAATATTATTAATACTTGGTCCTTTCGTACTAAAGTATTAAAATTAATTGTAGATAGAAACCAACCTGGCTCACGCCGGTCTGAACTCAGATCATGTAAAGATTTAAAGGTCGAACAGACCTAGAAAATTTAGCACCTACACCAAAATCTTACTTTAATCCAACATCGAGGTCGCAAACTCCTTCATCAATAAGAACTCTCCAAAGAAATTACGCTGTTATCCCTAAGGTAATTTAATCTTTTAATCTTTAATAAAGGATCAGAAACACAATAATTATTGATAAAAATAAATGAAAGTTAATGAAATTTCACAGTCACCCCAACCAAATTTTTTTTAACTTAATCTAAGCAAAAAGAAAAAAGAGTAAATTAAAAAAAATAAAATTCTATAGGGTCTTCTCGTCTTACAAAAATATCTCAGCTTTTTAACTAAGAAATTAAATTCAAATAAATTAAACAAAGAAAGTCTATTTTTCGTCCAATCATTCATACAAGCCCTCAATTAAAAGACAAATGATTATGCTACCTTTGCACAGTCAAAATACTGCGGCCATTTAATTTAAATAATCATTGAGCAGATTAGACCTAAAATTAATTCTATAGGACATGTTTTTGTTAAACAGGCGAAAACAACATTTGCCGAGTTACTATATTTAATTTATAAACCCTACTAATTCCATCATTATTACATATTAAATTAAATTAACAAAATAATCTTAATAAAAAATTAAAAATAAAAATAAATAAAATACTTATCAAAATAAATTATAACAAAATTAAACAGATGGCTATTATCAAGCCTACAACAAATATTATTAAATACTTTATAAAAATATTACAAAGCTAATCCCTCATAATATAAAATTATTAAATTAACTACAATAAAATTAATAATTAACTTTAATAATTATGAATTAAATTCATTTATTAAGAAACCAGATATATAAAATTGAATAGCATATAACCCCTAACTATAAATTAAAAATCATTTTGTCACAAAAACAATCATTCATAGTTAACTCTTTTACTTTCGGGAAATAATATATATTTATTATTTAATTAATGAACCCTGATACAAAAGGTAATAAAAAAACTTATACTTTTTAAAAATAATTTAATAATCCTTCACAGTACACTAAACTATAATTCAAATAAAAATTTTCTATAAACTATACTAATTATATATATTACTTTAATAAAACTATAAGAAATAACAAAAATAAATAAAATATTAATCAAGTTAGAATGAATTGCACAAACCATATATTATTGTAAATAATACAACCCCTAAGGTTTAACTTGATATTCTAACCTCACCTTCCGGTAAAATTACTTTGTTACGACTTATCCTATATTGTACTACAGGAGTGACGGGCGATATGTACATAATTTAGAGCTAAAATCAAATTTATAAAATAATAAATTTTACCTTTAAATCCAATTTCAATTAACATATAAATATTAATATTCAATTATAAACATAAATTGTAATCCATCTCAACTTTAATATTGCTGCACCTTGACTTGACATCTATTGTTAAAATAAATAAAGAAGATAACCCTAATAAGACATTCAATGACAGAGGTATACAAACTAAATTAAAGTAAAATATAACGTGGATTATCAATTACAGGACAGATTCCTCTAAAGAGATTAAATTACCGCCAAGCCCTTTTATTTTAAAGACATAACTACTAATAATATAAATATTCAATTCACAATCAAAATAATAGGGTATCTAATCCTAGTTTAAAACCTGATTTTAAAATTAATAAATTAAACCAAAACTTAAATTCAAAATAGAATTTCACTTCATATATTAAATTTAAAATTCAACTTAACAAAACTAATTGATAACTGAAAAAATTAATTTGAAACAGAAGTGTAACCGCACATGCTGGCACAACTTTTTGTGTTCCTATAAAAATTAACTAATTCTAAGTCCCCTTAAAAATTAAAATTAAAAATTACGAAATAAAATTCCCCCTTAAGAGCTAAAAATCCCACAAAAGTTCGTATATAATTATAAATTCTAACTAATTTATCCTAACAGAGCTAATCAGAGGGAAGGACCCCTAAAAATTCACGGGGAACAATAAATTACTCCCCTACCCCTCTTTACATAATATAAATCATTTAACTATTAGTATTTTTCCCTTTTAATTTAACTACATCTACTTAAATACGAGTGACATAAGTATTCTACTGTGGTGATACCCAATGGAATGCTCTTCGGTTTCAGCTCAGAGCAACAAATATATTGCTGCAACTTTTATTATATTATAAAAGTTATGTAAATATTATTCTCTTATATAATATATCTTATATTAGTTATATCCTTCTAAATCTATTAATCCCAAGTATTAGATAATTGCTTCTATCAGTAGATCCTACTATGGTAACCCTATCCTTAATCCAGTTGACTAACGTGTTCCACACATATTCCTAGATAGTTTCCTCTATATACCCCTTTCCTATAGGCCCAGACTCTCCCCCCGGTGTCAGTTCCAAGAAAATATTTAAGTATATAATGCTAAATACTAAATCCAATTGATATTCTTAATTGAATCCCCCAATCCATACCAAAAATATTAAGGATCAGTATAGCATTAAAAACAAGATTTTAAGTTTTTTTTCGTAACACACTACATTTCAAACTTGTACGTAAAAAATATTGTTACACCCCCTACCTTACATGATTATTCATGTATGGATTCCAACTCAATTCGCTTAATCAGAGTAAAGATTGTAAAGGAACTATAGATACTTTTAGTAAAAATTAAGACCCAAATTAAACGTAGAATCCAATTCGCTTAATCAGAGTAAAGATTGTAAAGGAACTATAGATACTTTTAGTAAAAATTAAGACCCAAATTAAACGTAGAATTCAATTCGCTTAATCAGAGTAAAGATTGTAAAGGAACTATAGATACTTTTAGTAAAAATTAAACCCCAAATTAAACGTAGAATTCAACTCGCTTAATCAGAGTAAAGATTGTAAAGGAACTATAGATACTTTTAGTAAAAATTAAGACCCAAATTAAACGTAGAA